GATAGAATGCAATAGAAACAAGGATAGCGAACGGGTTACCTACTCCTAAGGGTCAAAGCAAGCCTTTTAATTCGATTCTTTATTCTTACATTAAAGAATGAATCAAATCTCCCCAAGTAGGATTCGAACCTACGACCAGTCGGTTAACAGCCGACCGCTCTACCACTGAGCTACTGAGGAACAAGGGGAGATTCGACCTCCTAGAGTTCAACTCCCGCTCTCAACCCATGAACAATATGAGTCCGAAGCTTCTTTCGTAACTCCCGGAATTTCTTCGTAGTGGCTCCGTTCCATGCCTCATTTCATAGGGAAGTCCAAAGTGGCTCTATTTCATTCTATTTCAATTCCTAGCACTTCCTATCATTTAATATCCATCCCTTTGGTCTTATTGACATAAGAGATGCCATTTATAGTCTATCTCTTTCTATATATGGAAAGTCAAGAAATTCTCATCGAAACATCGAGAAATTGTGCATATAGAAAACTCTAAAGAAAGAAAAAAGGAGACCCATGCCATGATTTTCAAATCTTTTCTACTTAGTAGTCTAAGTTTCTCGATGAGGATAATTAATTCGGTCGTTGTGGTCGGACTCTATTATGGATTTCTGACCACATTCTACATAGATCCCTCTTAGATCTTCTTTCTCCAATCTTGGGTTAGGTAAGAAGGAGATATTCGCGACTACTGGTGGTTTCATTATGGGGCAGCTCATGATCTTCATATCGATCTATTATCCACCTCCGCATCTATTCTTTCTTAGCTAAACGGGTGGAAGATCCATCCAATTTGGTTATATCATGAACTCGAAAAACGGATCTGAATGTGACTGAAATGCACGATCTTCACAGGTATCACTTTTCACGATACCTAAAGGTGGAATAGCGATTTTCGAACCATTTCCTATAAGAGAATGGTTTCCATTACTTTGAGAAATGGATTCTATAGCAAACTATAGCTATTGCATTAAAGAAGAAAAGAAACTAATAGAAGTCGAAGACGCGGAATGGTAGTGAATAGAGAAAAAGATTCTTCTGATTTTCTTGTTCCTGAAAATATTCTATCTATCTCCTAGACGCTGTAGAGAATTGAGAATTTTCATGTCTTTCAATTCTCGTACTCGTAATTGGAAAGTTACGGAAGGAGATCCATCATTTTGCAATGAAAACAACATAAAAAACTCTGGACAATTTTGAAATCAGACCAAGCGTCTTAATACATATGCAAAAAAATTCATTATTGGCCCACCATTGATTACAAGATTTAGCTTTTATGAATCGCTATTGCTTTGATACGAATAATGGCAGTCGTTTCAGTATGTTAAGGATACAGATGTATCCACAATTCATTTAGAGTTACTTAATAGCCTATTTCTTATACTATATCTCTCTCCCGTGAAATTCTCGAGCCGAAAGATGGATGCATATGCTGTGTGTCATTTTGCTAAATGATATCAATTAAATGGTGTATCAATTCTATAAATTGGATATAGCAATAAATAAATCAGCAAAATTCTTTTATTTTAGATAGAAGAAATGTTTCTTCTATCTAAAATAAAAGAATGCACCCTTCTATCCAAATCCAATTTGGATCGATAAAATAAATCCAAATTATAGATTCCAGATGAATAATTGCAAATTTTTGTGTGTACGAGATTCGAATAACTTCAAAATAACTGACATAATTTTTTATTTTTCCTGATCAGAAAAATACATGAAAAAGAAAGGAGGTAGAAAATTTTTTTGATTTATGGTTAAAGAAGAAAAACAAGAAAACAGGGGTTCTGTTGAATTTCAAGTATTCAGTTTCACCAATAAGATACGGAGACTTGCTTCACATTTGGAATTACACAAAAAAGATTTTTCATCGGAAAGAGGTCTACGAAGACTTTTGGGAAAACGTCAACGTTTGCTCGCTTATTTGGCAAAGAAAAATAGAGTACGTTATAAGAAATTGATAAGTCAGTTGGATATTCGGGAGAAGTAATTTAATCGTTCGAATTTTTTTCTTATTTTATTAGTAGTCTTATAGTAGTCTTAGATTTTGCATTTTGATGAGCCTCGTTTTGAGGAATTCATGGAATAATGAATTAAGGAAGAAAAAAGAATATGAGTGTACCGTTTACAAGAAAAGATCTAATGATAGTTAATATGGGCCCTCACCACCCATCAATGCACGGTGTTCTTCGATTGATCGTTACTCTCGATGGTGAAGATGTTGTTGATTGTGAACCCATATTAGGGTATTTACACAGAGGAATGGAAAAAATCGCAGAAAACAGAACTATTATACAATACTTGCCTTATGTAACACGGTGGGATTATTTAGCTACCATGTTTACAGAAGCAATAACGGTAAATGCGCCTGAATTCTTAGAGAATATTCAAATACCTCAAAGAGCCAGCTATATTCGGGTAATTATGTTAGAATTGAGCCGTATAGCTTCTCACTTGTTATGGCTTGGACCTTTTATGGCGGATCTTGGCGCACAGACTCCTTTTTTCTACATTTTTAGAGAAAGAGAATTGATATATGATCTATTTGAAGCTGCTACAGGTATGCGAATGATGCATAATTACTTTCGGATCGGAGGAGTAGCTGCCGATCTACCTTATGGATGGATGGATAAATGTTTAGATTTCTGCGATTATTTTTTACAAGGAATTGTTGAATATCAAAAACTTATTACACAGAATCCTATTTTTTTAGAACGAGTTGAAGGGGTAGGTTTTATTAGTGGAGAAGAAGCTGTAAATTGGGGTCTGTCGGGACCAATGTTACGAGCTTCTGGAATACAATGGGATCTTCGTAAAATTGATCCTTATGAGTGTTACAATCAATTCGATTGGAAAGTCCAATGGCAAAAAGAGGGGGATTCATTAGCTCGCTATTTAGTACGAATTGGTGAAATGAAGGAATCCATAAAAATTATTCAACAGGCTGTAGAGAAAATTCCTGGAGGCCCCTATGAGAATTTAGAAGCCCGACGCTTTAAGAAAGCAAAGAATTCGGAATGGAATGATTTTGAATATAGATTTCTTGGTAAAAAACCTTCTCCAAATTTTGAATTATCAAAGCAAGAGCTTTATGTAAGAGTAGAAGCTCCAAAAGGTGAATTAGGAATTTATCTGGTAGGAGATGACAGTCTTTTCCCCTGGAGATGGAAAATTCGTCCACCCGGTTTTATTAATTTACAAATTCTTCCTCAGCTAGTTAAAAAAATGAAATTGGCTGATATCATGACGATATTAGGTAGTATAGATATCATTATGGGGGAAGTTGATCGTTGAAATGATAATAGATAGGGTAGAGGTAGAAACTATCAATTCTTTTTCGAAATCGGAATTATTAAAAGAAGTCTATGGACTGATATGGATTCTACCTATTTTGACCCTCCTACTAGGAATCACAATAGAAGTACTTGTAATTGTGTGGTTAGAAAGAGAAATATCTGCATCGATACAACAACGTATTGGGCCTGAATATGCCGGCCCCCTAGGACTGCTCCAAGCTATAGCAGATGGAACTAAGCTGCTTTTTAAAGAGGATATCCTTCCATCCCGAGGAGAGATTCCTTTATTTAGCGTTGGACCCTCTATAGCAGTCATATCCGTTTTATTAAGTTTTTTAGTTATTCCTTTTGGATATCATTTTGTTTTAGCTGATCTTAGTATTGGTGTTTTTTTATGGATTGCCATTTCAAGTATTGCTCCTATTGGTCTTCTTATGGCAGGATATAGCTCAAATAATAAATATTCTTTTTCAGGTGGTCTAAGAGCAGCTGCTCAATCTATTAGTTATGAAATACCATTAACTTTTTGTGTGCTAGCAATATCTCTACGTGTGATTCGTTAAAAAAAGAGCTTTTCCTCTAAAATCCATTGAATACTTATTTTCCTTTTCTTATTTTGTATTCAGGTTGGTAAGTTAAACTAGATAGCTATATGAGTGAAACAAAACAGCTTATTAATTTAATTTGTAGTAAAAAAAAATCTCATTTCCTACGTACAAGAAAAAGTTGAAGTAAACATAAGCAGTGTAAACTGTTTACCCCAAGATTAAGATTGTTTGATTAGTCATCATATCTTGAAGCGGGCAAGAATAAAGGATTCGCGATATGGAATTCCATTACAAGAATACTTTTAGTTATTACTAGAACTTAGAACCATATAAAAGAATCCATAAAACGTTAGTGGGGGATTAGGAACACTAAAGTACATAAAGGATTAGTAATGAGAGAATCTAAATCATTATATATTTTTTCTCATAAAAGGAATCATAATAAGGACTTGAAATTGGTGGAAATGATCAAGTAGTACTTTCTTTGGATTCCGATCCAGAGTATATTCCCATTCACTTGTTAAGGAAATAGCTATCAAGAACGAATTAACCCTTTATTTCTTTTTTCTTTTTAAGTATCCCCTTCCCGTTCCCGGAGAAAGAAGAATAGGACAAAAGAAAAGATATGGAATGCAATAGAAAAAAGGATCTTTATTTATTCTTTCTTTATTCATACAGAATTGAATTCGTCATGAACTAATATACAATTCTTTTTTTCATTTTTTAATTGCTATAACGAGTATTTTATTCCAATAATAAGTTATTACTGAACAAGAAAAAACTGTCATTTTATTATATAAAGGATAAGATCAATTCGGAAGCGCTTTTTTATTATTTTAGCAGACGGAATTGCTTTGGTCTAATTTAGGATTTTCCAATCAATTTTATCTTATTTTCTGATCATAGAGTAGCCGTATGAAGCTAAGGTTTCATGTACGGTTTTGGAATAGCGGTGGGAACTGTGATGTTATCATCGACTATGATTATCTAACAGTTCAAGTACGGTTGATATAGTTGAAGCACAGTCAAAATATGGTTTTTTTGGATGGAATCTTTGGCGTCAGCCTATAGGTTTTCTAGTTTTTGTAATTTCTTCTTTGGCAGAATGTGAAAGATTACCCTTTGATTTACCAGAAGCGGAGGAAGAATTAGTAGCGGGTTATCAAACCGAATATTCCGGTATTAAATATGGTTTATTTTATCTTGCTTCTTATTTAAATTTATTAGTTTCTTCTTTATTTGTAACTGTTCTCTACTTAGGCGGGTGGAATTTTTCTATTCCCTATATATCTTTTTGGGGGTTTTTCCAAATGAATAAAATAGTGGGAATTTTAGAAATAATAACGGGTATCCTTATTACATTAACTAAAGCTTTTTTATTTCTCTTCATTTCTATCACAATAAGATGGACTTTACCCCGGATGAGAATGGATCAGTTATTAAATCTTGGATGGAAATTTCTTTTACCTATTTCTCTGGGCAATCTCTTATTAACAACTTCTTCCCAACTAGTTTCACTATAAATAAGATAATACAATAACAGAAAGAATATCTTCAACACAAAAGTTCTCTCAAACAAGAGAAAGAAACATACCTTTTCATAGATATTTAGAATATGTTCCCTATGATAACTGGGTTCATTAGTTATGGTCAACAAACAATACGTGCTGCAAGATACATCGGTCAAGGTTTTCTAATTACCTTATCTCACACAAATCGTTTACCTATAACGATTCACTACCCTTATGAAAAATCAATTACATCAGAGCGTTTCCGCGGGCGAATACACTTTGAATTTGATAAATGTATTGCTTGTGAAGTATGTGTTCGTGTATGCCCAATAGATCTACCCCTTGTGGATTGGAGATTTAAAAAGGACATTAAAAAGAAACAATTGCTTAATTATAGTATTGATTTTGGAGTTTGTATATTTTGTGGTAACTGTGTTGAATATTGTCCGACAAACTGTTTATCAATGACTGAAGAATATGAACTTTCTACTTATGATCGTCATGAATTGAATTACAATCAAATTGCTTTGAGTCGGTTACCAGTCTCCATAATGGGAGATTACACAATTCAAACAATTAGGAATTCGCCTCAAAGTAAAATAGACGAAGAAAAATCTTGGAATTCAAGAACGATTACTGATTACTAGGTACTAGGATTTTTTTCTTAGAAAAACCCAATAGTACTAACTATAAAGCTATAAAAAGAAAAATGAATAACTACTGCTTATTACAAATTATTCATGATTTAAAATGAGAGTCGATTTTCGTGATGTGATTTCAAACTATAAATTTATATATAAATACCCTAATCCCTTTTCCTTTCCTTGAATCTTTTAGTTTTAGTCTATTCATGAAAAATTTTATACTATTAATTTCTTCTTATCCACAATGGATTTACCGGGACCAATACATGAGATTCTTGTGCTATTTGGGGGATTTGTTCTTCTACTAGGGGGTCTAGGAGTAGTATTACTTACCAACCCAATTTATTCTGCCTTTTCGCTGGGATTAGTTCTTGTTTGTATATCCTTATTCTATTTTTTATTGAATTCCTACTTTGTAGCTGTTGCACAACTTCTTATTTATGTGGGAGCCATAAATGTTTTGATCATATTTGCTGTAATGTTTGTAAATGGATCAGAGTGGTCTAAAGATAAAAATTATTGGACTATTGGAGATGGGTTTACTTCACTCGTTTCTATAACTATTCCTTTTTCACTAATGACTACTATCCCAGATACGTCATGGTATGGAATTCTTTGGACTACAAGATCAAACCAAATAGTAGAACAGGGTCTCATAAATAACGTTCAACAAATTGGGATTCATTTAGCAACCGATTTTTATCTTCCGTTTGAACTCATTTCCCTAATTCTTCTAGTTTCTTTAATAGGCGCAATTACTATGGCTAGACAATGATAAATTCTTAGAATTTCAAATCTAAAAAAAAAAAACTAAAGAATAAAACAATTTTTATTTAGTAAAATCCATCTACTGTCAACACAACAAAACAAATACTTTCTTTTCTCTTTTGTTGCGTAATTGTTCTATTCTAATTAATTGAATCGATTCAATTCTTGTCCTCATATTGAAATGAATCGAGATTGATAAGGAGTTAGTTAATGATGTTTGAGCATGTACTTTTTTTGAGTGTCTATTTATTTTCGATTGGTATCTATGGATTGATTACAAGCCGAAACATGGTTAGAGCTCTAATATGTCTTGAACTTATACTGAATTCAATTAATCTAAATCTCGTAACATTTTCTGCTCTATTTGATAGTCGCCAATTAAAAGGAGACATTTTCGCAATTTTTGTTATAGCCCTTGCGGCTGCTGAAGCTGCTATTGGACTATCCATTCTTTCTTCCATCCATCGTAACAGGAAATCAACTCGTATCAATCAATCGAATTTTTTGAATAATTAGACATAGAATCCTCTAAACAAAGGTGCATATTTAATAATATGCAATATTAAGATTAATAAAATTTGAGTCTTCTTTTCTTATTTTTATTTGAGAATACCCGTTTTTAAAGTAGGTTATTTCAGAGTATTCTTTTTTACTTATTGAATTTTGGATTTTTGCATTTGCAATTCATTGATATTGCAATATTCAAATTGCAATAATTTATACTGCAAAGATAATAGACAATTTATTGGCTAATTCGAATTAGTATGTAGAATTCATATAATTATGACTTATGACTGTTGAAGCCTTAAATTCAAGTCTCTTGGCTCTTTTCACGCTTTCTCACAACCAGATTAAGAAATATATTGCATTATTTATTAAAGTTTGGATAAACCATTGCTTCGTCTGGTGTTTACAATACATATAACTTATATAGTACTAATTTCATTTTTACCAGATCGAAAATTGTTATGTTGAAAAGGAAAATTTCTAGATCCAATGTCACATTCTGTAAAAATTTATGATACATGTATAGGATGCACTCAATGTGTACGAGCTTGTCCAACAGATGTATTAGAAATGATACCTTGGGATGGATGTAAAGCCAAGCAAATAGCTTCTGCGCCGAGAACCGAAGATTGTGTGGGTTGTAAAAGATGCGAATCTGCTTGCCCAACGGATTTTTTAAGTGTCCGCGTTTATTTAGGGCCTGAAACAACCCGCAGCATGGCTCTATCTTATTGATACGTTACAAAAAACTCCACTTGAATCATCTGATTCCTCTTTACCGAAGAAGCCTGTGCTCAAAATAATCGAGCATGGGCTTTTCTGGTCAAAACGTATCTTGTCTTTATTACTTTATGATGAGTTATTTTCCTTGGTTAACAATACTTGTTGTTTTGCCGATATTTGCGGGTTCATTAATTTTCTTTTTACCCCATAAAGGAAACAAAATCGTTAGGTGGTATACTATATCTATTTGTTTACTAGAATTCCTTCTAATGACTTATGCATTCTGTTATCATTTCCAATTAGACGATCCCTTAATGCAATTAAGGGAGGATTCTAAATGGATAGATGTTTTTGATTTCCACTGGAGATTGGGAATCGATGGACTTTCATTAGGATCAATTTTATTGACAGGATTTATCACTACTTTAGCTACTTTAGCTGCTTGGCCAATTACCCGGAATTCGCGATTATTCTATTTCCTGATGCTAGCAATGTATAGCGGTCAAATAGGATTATTTTCTTCACGAGACCTTTTACTTTTTTTTATCATGTGGGAGTTAGAATTAATTCCTGTTTACTTACTTTTAGCCATGTGGGGGGGAAAAAGGCGTCTATATTCAGCTACCAAGTTTATTTTGTATACTGCAGGCGGTTCCATTTTTTTCTTAATCGGAGTGCTGGGTATGGGTTTATATGGTTCCAACGAACCAAGATTAGACTTGGAACGATTGATTAATCAATCATACCCTGCAACATTAGAAATATTACTTTATTTTGGCTTTCTTATTGCTTATGCCGTCAAATTGCCGATTATACCCCTACATACGTGGTTACCGGATACCCACGGGGAAGCACATTACAGTACATGTATGCTTTTAGCGGGAATCCTATTAAAGATGGGAGCATACGGATTGATTCGGATTAATATGGAATTGTTACCTCATGCTCATTATCTATTTTCCCCCTGGTTGGTAATAATAGGAGCGGTGCAAATAATCTATGCAGCTTCAACTTCTCTTGGTCAACGAAATTTCAAAAAAAGAATAGCCTACTCCTCCGTATCTCACATGGGTTTCATAATTATAGGAATTGGTTCCATAACCAACATTGGACTAAATGGAGCTATTTTACAAATACTATCCCATGGATTTATCGGTGCTACACTATTTTTCTTGGCAGGAACAGCTTGTGATAGAATGCGTCTTGTTTATCTCGAAGAACTAGGAGGGATATCTATACCAATGCCAAAAATGTTTACTATGTTTAGTAGCTTTTCAATGGCTTCTCTTGCCTTACCAGGAATGAGTGGGTTTGTTGCAGAATTAGTAGTATTTTTGGGGTTAATTACTAGTCCAAAATTTATGTTAATGCCAAAAATGCTAATTACTTTTGTAATGGCAATTGGAATGATATTAACTCCTATTTATTTATTATCTATGTTACGCCAGATGTTCTATGGATACAAGTTATTTCATGTTCCAAACGTAAATTTTGCGGATTCTGGACCACGAGAACTCTTTCTTTTAATCTGTATCTTTTTACCAGTAATAGGAATTGGTATTTATCCAGATTTTGTTCTCTCGCTATCCGTTGACAGGGTAGAGGCTCTCTTATCCAATTATTATCCTAAATAGGATTTTCTTTTTTTAACTAGTCCGCTCTATATTTCATAATGGAAAAACCAAAAAATTCCGAAAAAAAAGTCTAATTAGATCTATTTCGAATTTTTGGGAACCCCTTTGAAAAGACGTTCAAAGGGGTTCCCAAATCAAACAAAAATGGGAAAAAACGCTCATTTTATGAATGTTTTATGTTCTGTAATCATTTAGATGGTAATGTAAATGAACCATAACTATGTAAACCTATTCCTAAAAGATTGATACCAAAATAGCAGATCCAAATTATAAGAAATCCTATCGAAGCTACAAATGCAGAATTCGTACCCTCCCAATTTGGATTTGTTCTACTATGTAAATAAATTGCAAATATGGTCCAGGTAATAAACGCCCAAGTTTCCTTAGGATCCCAATTCCAATAGGATCCCCACGCCTCATTAGCCCATACTGCTCCACAAAGAATACCTATGGTTAAAAGGGTAAACCCTAGACTAATAACACGAGAACTCCAAGAATCCAAACGCTCAGTTAATTGATATTTGTAATAATTTGGAAATGAAGAAAAAGAGGTGTTTTTTAAAGCACTTCTTTTTGCATAGAAATATTCAATCTCACTAAATAAAAACGTTTTAAGTAATTTTTTATTTTTCTTTTTAGAAAAGAAATCGAAATTCTTTCGAAATCTAATAATTAGAAGAGCGGCAGATAATAAGGATCCGCACAAAAGAGTTGCATAGCTTAGTAACATCATACTGACATGCATCATTAACCACTGAGATTGTAGAGCGGGTACTAGTATTGTAGATTGATGCATTTCAGTTAAAAGACCTGACGTGGCAAAGCCTTGCGTTAAAATAGTACTTGGCGTAGTTATTGCGCTTAAATCATTTTTAGAGTTCTGTATCTTAGGAATAGTATGAAGAATATACAGAGCCCATGAAAGGAAGATCAAGGACTCATATAAATTACTTAATGGAAAATGTCCCGAAGAAACCCAACGAGAAACTAAGAATCCTGTTATAGAGAAAAAAGTAGCTATTATTCCTTTTTCTGACGAATCACGTAATTCCCTAAGTTCACGAACTAATAAGGTTGTTAAATGAATCGTAATCACAATTGAAATAGTTGAGAAAGAAATATGAGTTAGTATATGTTCTAAAGTTGCAAATAGCATAAGAGAAGGTCCCATTACAAAATTGGAAATTTCGAATTGAATCCATTTTCTAATCTATTGTATTCTTTTTCGAGAATGCCGCCACTCGGACTCGAACCGAGATGCTTGAGCACTGCTTCCTAAGAGCAGCGTGTCTACCAATTTCACCATGGCGGCTAACTTTAAATAATAGTTAACTTAAAAGAATAATAGTTATTTTATCGCGAATCGTCGAGATTGGGAGAATCCATAGAATTTAGGAAAATTAGAATTTCATCATTAAATACAAAGAGTTTTATATTTTGAAAAGTTTCTAGAGTCGAAGCCTTTACGTTCTTATTAATACGATTTACCAGTTCTAAACCAATTTATTTGTTAATTTTGGATAAGATAACGAGAAATTCTAAATCCTATTACAAGAATACTATACTTTTGATAATGGAATCCTCCTCTTTTTTAGGAGGATTCCATTATCAAAAGTTCTTTGATAGGAAAAGAATACTGAGGACACAATATACCAAAACTTTTGTTCTTTTGTTCTATATAACGGAATAACCGAAGGATTAGTTCTAAGAATATTGTACCCAGGAATTCGACACATATAAAGTACATTCATTAATTAATCCAAAATTAATCCAAATTATTCATTCATATTAAATAATTGGAATTTTTTTGAGATCGATCAATTCAGATATTCCAAAACCCCATTATTTGTTTGTTACCCAGAAAAACCTTTTGGTTTTGGATGCTCGTTCCCACTCAAAAATGATCTTGATTTTGCTAAGGAATAAGATTGTACTATGGAAAAATAAGTTTTTTTCTTCCAAATATTTTTACGAATACGCTTTTTTGACATCGAAGTACGTTTTTTAGGAACTGCCATTCAAAAGGGGAATTTTTTTCTAGTTGTATGTGAAAGACATCTATTGCCACAAATCAATCCTTCTTTCTGTTTTTTCTTAGTATTTATACTTAGATACTGAAAGATAATGAAATTTGAAATTATTTTTTACTTCATTTTGTCTAATGTGGATAAGACAAGAGTTTTTCGCGTATTTTTCATATATATTTTATACTTTGTTTTAATAATAATAATATAGAAATATATACAAAGATATATTATTTACAAAGATTTGATATTTAAATCAATTTATATATCAAATATACTCTATATATTAATCTAAGGTATGGGGTATAAGCCCTCATATAATATGGGAAGATAAAACCAAGGTAAAATTCAAATAGTTAATTAAGTCAAGAATGGAATTCCAGTCAAAATTTAAAATTAATTAGTCTCTTAAACAAGACATTCTAAAACTTAGATAATTCTAGTCATTAGGATTTCCTTTTTGTAAAGAATATTCAAGAATTTCCGCTAAATAAAAAATTCAAATATAGTTGAAATTCAATCAATCAGTTACGAAATAAGAGAGCTATTTCATTTTAACAGAAAGAAATACAAAAAAAGAATAGGAATAGAAAGTAAACTTATTCAATCTTTTTTTATCTAATAATTTTTTATCTAATAACTAAATTAAATAATGAAATTCTTTGATTAACTTTTTGAATTTAAGCAACTAACCCCATTCTTAATTATTGAATATTTCAATGAGACAAAGAGACAAATTTAGAAAAAATCAGAATTCCAGTATTTTTTCTTATTCTTATTTTAATTCCTTCAGAAAGAACTAAGAATAGGTTTGGTGAATCGGAAACAATTTTATACAAAAAAAAGAACTATAAATTTCAATTTTAAATTGCTATTTCTTTTCTTATGGAACATACATATCAATATGCCTGGGTAATCCCTCTTCTCCCACTTCCAGTTATTATGTCAATGGGGTTTGGGCTTTTTCTTATTCCGACAGCAACAAAAAATCTTCGTCGCATATGGGCTTTTCCTAGTGTTTTACTCTTAAGTATAGCTCTGGTATTCTCAGTTCACCTGTCGATTCAACAAATAAAAGGGAGTTCTATCTATCAATATCTATGGTCTTGGACTATCAATAATGATTTTTCTTTAGAATTTGGATACTTGATCGATCCCCTTACTTCTATTATGTTAATACTAATTACTACTGTAGGAATCTTGGTTCTTATTTATAGTGACGATTATATGTCTCACGATGAGGGATATTTGAGATTTTTCATTTATATAAGTTTTTTTAATACTTCCATGTTGGGATTGGTTACTAGTTCCAATTTAATACAAATTTATTTTTTTTGGGAACTTGTGGGAATGTGTTCCTATTTATTGATAGGCTTTTGGTTTACACGACCAATTGCAGCGAGTGCTTGTCAAAAAGCTTTTGTAACTAATCGTGTGGGGGATTTTGGTTTGTTATTAGGAATTTTAGGTTTTTTTTGGATAACAGGTAGTTTAGAGTTTCGGGATTTGTTCAAAATAGCTAATAACTGGATTCCTAATAATGGGATTAATTCATTACTTACTACTTTGTGTGCTTTTTTATTATTTCTTGGTGCAGTTGCAAAATCTGCACAATTCCCTCTTCACGTATGGTTACCTGATGCTATGGAAGGACCCACTCCCATTTCGGCTCTTATACACGCAGCAACTATGGTTGCTGCGGGGATTTTTCTTATAGCTCGACTTCTTCCTCTTTTCATATCCCTACCTTTGATAATGAGTTTGATTTCCTTAATAGGTACAATAACACTTTTCTTAGGAGCGACTTTAGCTCTTGCTCAGAGAGATATTAAAAGAAGCTTAGCCTATTCTACAATGTCTCAATTGGGTTATATGATGTTAGCTCTAGGTATAGGTTCTTATCAAGCAGCTTTATTCCATTTGATTACTCATGCTTATTCGAAAGCTTTATTATTCTTGGGATCTGGATCCGTTATTCATTCAATGGAACCCCTTGTTGGATATTCACCAGATAAAAGTCAGAATATGGTTCTTATGGGTGGTTTAAAAAAATATGTTCCTATTACAAGAACTACTTTTTTATGCGGTACGCTTTCTCTTTGTGGTATTCCACCTCTTGCTTGCTTCTGGTCCAAAGATGAAATCCTTAGTAATAGTTGGTTGTACTCACCTTTTTTTGGAATAATAGCTTCTTTTACTGCAGGATTAACTGCATTTTATATGTTTCGAATATATTTACTTACTTTTGATGGGTATTTGCGTGTTCATTTTCAAAATTACAGTAGTACTAAAGAAGGTTCATTGTATTCAATATCCCTATGGGGAAAAAGCATACCCAAAGGAGTCAATAGAGGTTTTGTTTTATCAACAATGAAGAGTGAAGTTTCCTTTTTTTCGCAAAATATACCAAAAATTCCTGGTAATACAAGAAATAGGGTAGGATTCTTTAGTACTTCCTTTGGAGCTAAAAATACTTTTGTCTACCCTCGCGAAACTGGAAATACTATGCTATTTCCTCTTCTTATATTATTCCTTTTTACTTTGTTCGTTGGATCCATAGGAATCCAGTTTGATAATGGAACATCGGAGTTAACCGTATTATCCAAATGGCTAACCCCTTCAATAAGCTTTTTCCAGGAAAGTTCAAATTCTTCTATAAGTTCATATGAATTTTTCACTAATGCTTTTTCTTCTGTAAGTTTAGCTATTTTTGGTCTATTCATAGCATATATATGCTATGGATCCTCTTATTCTTTTTTTCAGAATTTGAATTTAAAAAATTATCTTTTACAAGAGAATTCAAAAAAGAACTTTTTTGATCAAGTAAAGAAAAAGGTATACAGCTGGTCATATAATCGTGGTTATATAGATGTTTTCTATACTAGGTTCTTTATCCTGGGTATACGAAGATTTGCCGAACTAACGCACTTTTTTGATAAAGGTGTTATTGATGGAATTATCAATGGAGTAGGTCTTGCTGGTTTTTGTATAGGAGAAGAGATTAAATATGTGGGGGGAGGGCGAATATCGTCTTATCTATTCTTTTTTTTATGTTATGTATCCCTGTTCATATTCTTTTTTCTTCCTTAATTCATTATTCCATGAATTCCTCAAAACGAGGCTCATCAAAATGCAAAATCTAAGACTACTATAAGACTACTAATAAAATAAGAAAAAAATTCGAACGATTAAATTACTTCTCCCGAATATCCAACTGACTTATCAATTTCTTATAACGTACTCTATTTTTCTTTGCCAAATAAGCGAGCAAACGTTGACGTTTTCCCAAAAGTCTTCGTAGACCTCTTTCCGATGAAAAATCTTTTTTGTGTAATTCCAAATGTGAAGCAA